TGTCGCCTGATCAACAAAAGACTCAAAATACCTTTTTGCTGATATAACTCGCCAGAATTTTCCCCAGCAGAAGGAAAAAGACTCTTGATACTTGCTTGATTCTAAAGATCTGGGAGTTCCGTTCTCGAAAGTGCTGTAAATCCGTGTGTCTAAGATTCAAGAAAAGATTATAGTAGTGGAAGGGGGTCGGTAAATTGCGATAGGATAGCCCTTCCACTACTAATGTAGTGTCATGTCTACTGACTGCGTCTTGAATTAGATTGGATAGAGAGACGGGGAATCTAATTAAATTAATAATTGTGGAAAGGGCGGAAGATACTTTGTATATAGACTCGTGGGAGTCTTTGTTGAAGGCTCAGGCATTCAATCAATATTAGATTGGATGGATAACTGGCTTTTACTTATTTATTTTATTATATACTTTTCGATTTTTTTTATATTTCATATAATTTTCTATTGAATATAATAAATAGAAATAGAAAGACAAAGAAAGTCTTTAACCCCCATAAAAGAATGGAATAGGCTGTCGCCCGATTGTTTCATAAAGGCAATCGAGAGACGGTAAAGATTAGATCAAATGAAATGGTAAATAGAGGTATGTGATAGATAGTGATCTATCTTGATTCGATATTTTTATGCCTTTTTTTTTTTTATTTTTACTTAATGCTTAATGAAGGGCAAGAAAAGAAAGAATAGGTTTTATTATTCCTACATGTTAGTAACATTCATTCCCTTGATATTTATAAAGTTGTCACTGCGTATTTTCTTTGTGCTTAATGTTTCCCGATTCTACTAAAATAAAAATAATATAAGAACTTGTTATAAGCGGGTTTATTGGAGTGTTTAATCAATGGTGTTTGGTCAGACCCCCCTTTTGACTCTGCACCAGTAATTCCACTATTATTAGTGAATAATAATAGAATAATTACTTCATATTCATACAGATAGGAGACATAATTCACATGGATATAGTAAGTCTCGCTTGGGCTGCTTTAATGGTAGTTTTTACATTTTCCCTTTCACTCGTGGTATGGGGAAGAAGTGGACTCTAGAGGTACTACTAATTGAATTGAGGAAGCAAACTGTATCAATTGTTTTATAAATCGTTCTTCAAAGCCCCTTTTTTTAACTATTTATTTTTTTTTTCTACTATGCTTTATTGACTCATTTCAGATCGTGGCTCAAAGGTTCAAAATCGGTGGGGTTGACTACTCTTTTTCGAAATCTGAAGAAGTTCCTATAGAACTCCTTGGATCGTCTGTCAACTGCTCAATCAATTACTTCCTCCGAATGCTAAAAAAAAAGATTACTTGATTTTCTTTTATTAATATATGTTCATACTATTTTTCCCTTCATTGATTTGATTCTTTCGGTAGATGCCGGGATTCATATTGAAAATAATCAAAAATCTAAGAATTAGAATCCGAGTTTCCTTTCGCTTATTTCAGATTGATTGAAATCAACACAAATCAAATAGATGAAGCAAAGAAATAGAATTGGGATACTATGTACATTACATATATGTAATTGATATCTACATATATGAATATGAGGATACATATTCTAGGTTGTAGATTGATTTATATTAAACTTGTATTTATACAGTACAACTTTCTAGAATATCAATAATAGATAGTATGGTAAAAAGAAATATATATTTCTTTTTACCATACTATCGGATCTCATAGAATACTGCTGATTATAGTCCGCTCATTTCATTTAAGATGCGCAATTGGAATCTTTTTTTTTTCTTTTTTCAATCATTGATAAGAAGTCAAGTTTCATTCAAATTAATCACTTTGACTGACTGTTTTTACGTATATTATAAGTAAAAAAGCAGTAGGAACTAGAATGAACAGCGCAGTAGCAATAAATGCGAGAATATTTACTTCCATAATTTCATCCTTTCATTTTTTTTTTTTTACTTGGGAATAACTCGGGATTTAATCCCATAGAGCTGATAAGTCTTTCGTCTGTAAATTCAACGAGATACATATCGATATCATGAATAACAATATCAGAGCTACCCAATCGACTCATCGTCCAGAATTGAATAGTATAACATAAGAAGATCTTTTATACACACCGAATTCAAAATGTGATTCCTGATCCAATCAAGAATTACTTTCCTTTTTTTATCAGTCTTTTCTATTCTTTCGTTTCTATAACCTAATTATTTCCTTGTACAATCATCTGATGAAGTCCCATCTGACCGACTTTCCACTCCCATTGGTTACAAACAACCCCCAACAAACAATAGAAGCAAAATAGAAAAAAAGGAAGGAGTTAGGTTCTAAACTCCTTTTTTTAATGATCTTATTTTTTTTGGAAAACAAAGAAGTGTGATAAAGACGAGTCTGGGTATAAAAAAAAATAAGATCTAATATTCCATCAAATTCACTATTTTATTTAGAATTTGTTCTTTCTTCGGCAGTCCCCTTAAATAAAAAAAAATGATTCAGTCCCTCTCTAAGGAAGGGAAGGTGGGATCCTTCTTTAATCTTTATTTTATTAATATCCTCTTCCCTTGCATTAGATTAATAATAACAGGACGCCTATATCAAAAGTTCGGCGTGCAATTTGAATGAGATCGATTGTTTCAAATTAGTTTCCACAAAATTGGAACCGGAAAAGAAATTTTCATCTTAAATATATAAATAATTAAATATAAATAAAAGTATTCTATCAAAGTAACTATGTTAAATTTCTTTTGTATCGTGCAAAATTCCATTTGTGTATGTACCCCCGGAAAACATATGTTACTCTATTCTATTACATATATAGATCGGGATCAATCGAAAAAGCCAGACCCAGACTCTTGGAATCCTTAATATGATGCTACCCATAATTGTACCAATTCACATACGTCTCTCTCTCATCAATTGGTACTGGTTGAAGTAATGGGGATTCCCATAGTTGTTTGATGCGAAACGAAAAAAACTAAGAAGTATCCCCCTTGGAAATGAAATTCTGCCATTTGCCCCCCCCCCTTTTCACAGAAAAGGGAGAGATGAATTGATTTATTTTTTTTTTTTTTATTGGATTTGGATCCGTCGGGACTGACGGGGCTCGAACCCGCAGCTTCCGCCTTGACAGGGCGGTGCTCTGACCAATTGAACTACAATCCCAGGGAAATAAAATGTACAGAATACATATTCTTATGATTTCATTCAAAGCATTTCTATTTAGATTTTTTATTAGAATCTCTGTGTTGTAACGGAGACGCGAGTGATATATTGATATTAAAATAGATATGCACTTTAGCGAGATCGGCACGGATTACTAATATTTCGTTATTGCCAAATCGATTGATAATCAATCTTTCAATAAAAAAAGGCTTTTTTCTTTACTTTTACTCTTTTCATTTTGACTTTATACTTACAGATCCTGATATGAATCTAGATCGTTAGCAAGATCAGATAAATAGTGGTAGGGATAGGGATAGGGATCTATCAGAAAATTCTACTTTTTTATTCTTCCGTATCCGGGATTTCTGGAAAACGCATGGGTTATAGGTTATATCATTTCATGGCGGATCAGCGAATTATTGGGCCGAGCTGGATTTGAACCAGCGTAGACATATTGCCAACGAATTTACAGTCCGTCCCCATTAACCGCTCGGGCATCGACCCAGGAAGAATCAATTTTGGACTTATTGATAATTCATGATCAACTTCCTTTCGTACTACCCTACCCCCAGGGGAAGTCGAATCCCCGCCGCCTCCTTGAAAGAGAGATGTCCTGAACCACTAGACGATGGGGGCATACTTGCCCGACTGCCATCATACTATGCTCATAGTATGAATAGTTTTTTGAAATTGTCAATATAATGGAATGGAATGGAATGACTAGAGCCGAAGGATCTTTCCGTCTTTTATGATTTCATAGAATTTTTTTCTTCGTCTTTAATATTTATTTCTATAGAATAGAGAAATGAATATTAAATCAATATTATGAAATATAATAATAATATTCGAAAATTAATAATAGAAATAATAGAATAGTCAAATTCAAATAATATTACTAAATTGAACTCAGATTCAAAAAAAGAAACTCGAAAATAAATAGAAATATAAGTAATATAAAGTGTAAAATTCATTCGGATTTAGGGAGTGATTGGTCTGCCAGAAAGAAAATGGGGTTTAACCCCATTTTTTCCACTCTCATTCATTGATTCACTCATTGTTAAGATGAGATAGGCGTATCTCTATCTCACACTAAGCCAGGAGATTATCAAACGATAAATCTAGAAATCCGGGAAGAGGGATCAACAGATCAACAAATTACCGAAAATTGTTTTTTCTCTAAAAATTTGGTTCAGGGGACAAGCCGAATCTCTTCATCACATGATTCGATTCAATTGAAATATCTTGGATCTATATCGAACGGGTAGGTACATATATCATATCAATCAAATGAATTTTGTGAGGGTTAATTCAATCAATTAGGGTCGGTCTTGAAAGAATTCATTGCATTAATATTTTTTTTATTAAATCCAATATCCATAAAAAAAATTTTACCCTATTACCTATACTCGCTAGGTTAATCAAAATTCTCGTTCCTGAATGAGCCACTAGTCATTATGAGTTTACTGGATATACTTATATCTAAGTATATCTAGTAAACTCATTCAGGAATTGAATCAAAGGGCCCTTTTAACTCAGTGGTAGAGTAACGCCATGGTAAGGCGTAAGTCATCGGTTCAAATCCGATAAGGGGCTTTGGCTTTTTTTCATAAAACTCTAGTGATTCATATTTGAACGGAGAATAGAAATATTTTGGATATTTGTAATAAAAGTTGATAGTTGAAATAAAAAAGTAACCAACTGTATAAAAGTATAAAATAAGTTATCATTATAATGAATTATAGTATAACTATACTAGTATATATATATAACTCTATTTATATAGAGTAAAATAAAGTTGAACATTTGTTTATTTATTATAATGAATAACGATAAGTCGTCTCTTGAATTGCCAAATAGTCCTATTTTTCATTA